TTGATATGTTGCCACAAATAATTGAAATTCAATTTCTTGATCTGTATCTTCAATTTTTGGAAACTTATGAAGTTCTTCCATCAAGCCTTGATCAATGAACCTACAAAATCCGTCAAATTGTATCTGACTAAACCCTGGTATTGTATACATTCCCTCATTTCCATCCCGGAACATCTTAAGTTTTCCGTTTATCGAAAAAATCCAACTATTGGCTCACTCTTCGTTGAACCATATAGATTGATCTAGCAACGATGGAATGTATATTTTGCTCATTTGAACAACATGAAATTTTATCCAACCCCATATACATATATATATATGTACTAAATACGTATGAACGGAGGAATAAAAAAAAATGTGACTCAAATTCGAATTTGCGACAGATACAAATGGAAATGAATTGATAAAACATTCCTGGAAACAAAATTCTGCCACTTAGACTTATGGAGTCTTGTATAGAATATCAAAATAGATCCAATTTCTACTTTATGATATTACGACCAGATTGGGTACCATAAATGGATTCGGAATTGAATCTGTTCTCTATGAGTGAGATAAAGACAGAATAATCAGGAACCGTCTAGAGTTGACTTTGATTTTAGCACTTAATTTATTTCATCGATTCCGTTGTTCAAAAAATGATTCGCAGAGAGAAAAGATATTTCTACCCATTTGTTAATTAGTAGAATACGATTGAAGTGCGTAAGAGAAGTCATATTTATTAAGTACATGCAGATATAACTATCTAGCTATCCGTATATCCCATCTTTTATCGAAGTTCCCTTGAGGCAACATAGGTCGTGCTATATCCAAATTTCGATTTTATATTCAATATATTCAATGAAAAATGCAAGCACGACGATTTCCTAATAGGAATATGTAGATAAGATACCTGACTAGGTATCCGTGTAAGAATTTCTGTTCTGGGGTTTACATATACACATAATTGTTGTTATAATTGAAATTGAAAAGGATTAATTATGGAAAAGAATTGAGACTGATTAGTCGTATATCAATTTGATCTCCTTATGTCATTAAGGAAACCAAATTGGAGATCAAAATCCAAGAACCATTCATGAATTCACAGTCATTAATGCTTCCAACTTGCTCTGAATTTTGGATTCTGTGACTGGAAATCCATTTTTCTCTTTCAATAGAAAAAAAGGGGAAAGCTTTTATTTAGGTGTTGTGTGTTTTGAAATACAATCAATCTAAGAGAACAACAGGACCCAATCAAAAAAAAGAAATGGTTCAGCAATTCCCCAGAATATTTCCATCTATATCTATTTTGTATCGTTTTGGCGGCATGGCCGAGTGGTAAGGCGGGGGACTGCAAATCCTTTCTCCCCAGTTCAAATCCGGGTGTCGCCTGATTAACAAAAGACTCGGAATTTCTTACCCTACTAAACTAATAGAACTCACAAAATTCTTGCCTGGCAGAAGCAGAGGTAAGGGGCGGGGACTGTCGATACCCAATTTTAAGAATCGGGGGGTTGACTTTCAATTATTTCTTCAAAAATCGGGGTGTGACCCAAACCTGTACCATACCAATATGAATTACCAATATAAATAAAGAAATACTCACTTAATTACGGATTCCTGATGCGTTCGGGCCATTGATTTGATTTATCAATCGAATCAAATCCATAGTAAGATTCAATTGTGAGATTCAGAACTACGAAAGTCGGGGACCGTAAATCCGTGTATCCAAAGGAAGGTTCCTAAGAGACTGTAAATCCTTGCTCCTAGGATCCAAGAAGGGGTTATAGGAAGGACTATAAATACTTCCTAATTACCTTACCCTACTAGTGTTTACTGACTGAGTCTTGAAGTAGATTGGGTAGGCTGGTGGGGAATCCAATTAGGAGTTGTGGAAAGAACTGAAGATACTTTGTATCCATACAAACTCATGAGAGTCTCTGAGTGCTCAGGTTTTCAATTAATATTGTATGGGTGATTGACTTTTATAGAATAAAAGTGGAAAAAGTGCTTTCGTTGGGGTAACCCCGCCAAGAATGTAATAGGGTGTCTTCCAATTGTTTCACATTTCACAGAAGTAGAGACAGTAAGGCTTAGATGGGAAATTAGGAGTATGTGATATATAGTTATATATCTTGATGGTATATTTTCTTTTCTGCTTTTTGTTTATGAAAGGCAACAATAGGTCTTACTATTCCTACATATTCCATTAGTCACATTCCCTTGAGACTTCCAAGGGGCAACTGTGTATCTTGCTTGTACTTAGTGCTTTCCGATTCCACCAGAAATCATATAGGGACTTGTTACGGGTGTATTCATTGGATTGGTTCATCAAAAACGTTAGGTCAAAATCCCATTTTGACTCTGCACCATTGATTCCACTATTATTAGTGATCAAGAATGGAATAATTCCTTCATATTCATAGAGATAGGGGACACGATTCACATGGATATAGTAAGTCTCGCTTGGGCTGCTTTAATGGTAGTCTTTACATTTTCCCTTTCACTCGTAGTATGGGGA